TCCCGAACCGGTCTTACCCGGGATCGCAAATCCCAAGTTTGTCTATGAAGAGCGAATCTAATTATATTAGTGTCTATAATGGATTTCTTTTGTATAATACTAATCGATAGGGCCTCATTGGTAAGTGCTACAAGATCTCGTACATTGGAACCCATAGTTATGGACCCGAATCCATTAGTATGGAACATCTTCTTTTCCAAGTGAAATCCCCTAGTATATGAAAGAGTGAAAAAGTGCTTTCGTTGTTGTGGAAGAAGAAGCCTTCGTATCTTAATGCATGTATTGAATTTATTCGGAGCTATTAGAGCGGGATCCACTTTTTGGGGAATATGAGTCGAAGCAATAACAAGAATATTTCTAGTGGAACATCTTTCACGATCCCTGGAGAGATAGTTCACTAATAGACCGAGGGATAAGTAATAAAACTCATTCACAGCCAGATCATGAATGCCTGGAATCCATATTATACAAGGAGACATTGCTTGTGCTAAGTCGAATTGAAGGGGGATATAAAGTAGGTCTAGGTCCGGCGGCATCATATCCATAGTTAGCCCATTCATCCTAGTGACGATATCGATCGTATCAAGGTCACGGTCGTCACTATCATCAATCTCAATATCGTCACTATCATCAACATCAATATCGTCACTATCGTCACTATCGTCACGATCGTCACTATCATCACTATCGTCACTATCATCAAAATCAAACGGAATAAGCTTGTTCTTCACGAACCTGTTCAGAAATACTGTAATGAAAGGAACATAGGAATTTGTCGCTAGGTATTTGACCCAATAGGATCGTCCAGTTCCTATAGAACCTATCACTAAAATACCCCTAGGGGGGGATAGGTCTAAGCGGAGCGAAAAGCTTTTTCCATGAGATGGGAAATGAAAACTATTAGCCCCACACGAGGTTTGTGAATAAGCGATTGTCTGATAATGAGCAAGGAATATCCGTCTTTCTGCTAAAGAGGATGTATTGAACTCATAATTCATTAGATACTTATTATGAATGTCAACTAAGTATCGTAAGTAAATTGCTCCCGGTTGTTCAATCATTTGATAACCAGAGTCATTCTTTGATAAATGATCACTATGAGATAAATGATCACTATGAATCAGACTCAATAGAGTTTGATGAATCCTTTTTTCTGTCGTTAAGGTGGAGAACTGAACCAAGAATTCTCTTTCTGTATCCTCAATCTCATCGTTATTCGAGACCCAGGATTCGACTTTATCATCTTTATCATCAAAAAAATCACCATTCACGTTTTTTCTTTTTCTTATCAAGGAATAGATCGCTTTACTTGTATGACTTAGATGTCTCGTATTTATCGAAAAAGCGATTCGATTGATGGGATTTGGTATGATACTGATGAGATTGATGGGATTTAGTATGATACTGATGAGATCGATGAGATTCCGATTGCCGCCAAAAGCAAAAGGCCGTCTTCCTTTTAGAGAATCTCCTAATTGTTCCAGAACAACTAGAAAGGGATTCTTTAACCAGAAAGAATTCAGTTCAGATGTAGGATACCTATCCAGAAGTTTTCGCAACTCAATCATGTATGATGGAATCATCAAAGATTTGACCTTTTCGAACTCTGTCTGTAACTCACTGTAGGCTCGAGAAAAAAAGAGAAGATGTGTACGAACGAGATATCCAGCAACAAGAAAAAGGAAAAGGATTGAATAGAAGAACTCCAGAACATTTGGCGATCTCAGATGTGTCGATATCAATGGTGACTCATTATTTCGATGACTAAATTCTTCGGACAGAAGAAGATTATGTGAAAACTTACTCGAAATCTCACTTATCAGATTCCATTGTGGAAGACGCAATTTTCTCTGAATAATTCGCCATGATCTATCCAACCTATACATAATATAATGAAAAATGGATACAAATTTGTGGCTGCTTAGTATCGACAATAGGTCTGAAATAGTATCTAAAAATATCCAATTTAGATATTTGTACCCTGTCGAAGTAAGGAACCATGGTATATATGTTTGGAATAGATTCCATTTTTTTGAGAGAGTTGAAAAAGCACTATCTCGTTGAAAGGTTCTATACATCTGCCCTTTCTCAAGCCCTTTTTTTAGACAAAGACTCCGTTTTTTCCTCTTTTCGGATGGGAAATCTTTCTCAGAACATGGAGTGTGAATCAAACCCATGTTTGAATTGAGATTGAGATACTGATGCATCTCTTCTGAATCAGATGGATTCATCTCTGAAAGAGGTTGACAATAAGTTCTTTCAAAATTGACTATTTGTCCCTCTGTTAGAGGTGTTCCAGAAATGTCTGCGATCGAGTAAATAGCCCCACGAACGAATGGATCGGATCGAATTGGAAAATGGAAAGATTTGTACAAGTTATACCTTTCGTCACTACTTTGTGGAAAATCGTTAGGTATGAATATGTTAGATACCTGTGACTCGATTGGTGAAATAGTATCTATCTCCAAAAAAGCATGTTCTTTTTTACCGCCGCACAAAG